AGATATTGAAAGAGTAAATATCCGTTCGCGAAAGTTTTTATTTTATTAGATTTCAAAATCTTTGTCGATCCGATATGATAATAAAAAAGACAAAACCAAATAAAGACTCGTTATAAAAAAATTACATTATATTATCTAAAATATCATTAAATACATCTATATTATTTTATAATTGTTTCATTCGCGAGGAGCTGGATGAGAAGAAACTCTCATGTCCGGTTCTGTAGTAGAGATGGAATTAATTGAGAAACAACCATCAACTATAACCCCAAAAGAACCAGATTCCGTAAACAACATAGAGGAAGAATGAAAGGAATATCTTATAGAGGTAATCGTATTTGCTTCGGTAGATATGCTCTTCAGGCACTTGAACCCGCGTGGATCACATCTAGACAAATAGAAGCAGGGCGGCGAGCAATGACACGAAATGTGCGCCGCGGTGGAAAAATATGGGTACGTATATTTCCAGACAAACCAGTTACAGTAAGACCCGCGGAAACGCGTATGGGTTCAGGGAAAGGATCTCCTGAATATTGGGTAGCTATCGTTAAACCGGGTAGAATACTTTATGAAATGGGCGGAGTAGCAGAAAATGTAGCCAGAAGGGCTATTTCAATAGCGGGATCCAAAATGCCTATACGAACTCAATTAATTATTTCAGGATAGGAATGTAGAACCAAAGGAAAGAAGTCTTTGGAATGAAAAAAAAAAAACACTTGTAGGTTTCTTTTTTTTTTTATTTATTTTGGACAAACAATATCTCTTTTTTTTTTTACTTCGCCCCTTTGCATCAAAAGAGCAAATAAAAAAAAATGATATGATTCAACCTCAAACCCATTTAAATGTAGCGGACAACAGCGGGGCCCGAGAATTGATGTGTATTCGAATCATAGGAGCTAGTAATCGACGATATGCTCATATTGGTGACGTTATTGTTGCTGTAATCAAGGAAGCAATACCAAATACACCTTTAGAAAAATCTGAAGTGATCAGAGCTGTAATTGTACGTACTTGTAAAGAACTCAAACGTGACAATGCTATGATACTACGATATGATGACAATGCTGCGGTTGTTATTGATCAAGAAGGAAATCCCAAAGGAACTAGAATTTTTGGTGCGATCGCGCGGGAATTGAGACAGTTAAATTTCACTAAAATAGTTTCATTAGCACCTGAAGTACTATAAGTATAATAAAGATGAGACCCTAATATAGTTATAGCATTTGAATAAAATATGGATAAAATAGATAAAATTAGATAAAATGAATTAGTAGATTTTTCTCACGCATATATCTTTAACAATTCATAAAAAAAATATATAAAGAAAAAAAAACATGTTGATCATATCAAAATTCGGGGGCAACAATAATTTTAGTTTATCATGGGTAAAGACACTATTGCTGATATAATAACTTCTATACGAAACGCTGACATGAATAGAAAAGGAACGGTTCGAATACCATCTACTAACATCACCGAAAACCTTGTTAAAATACTGTTAAGAGAAGGTTTTATTGAAAACGTGAGGAAACATCAGGAAAGCAACAAATATTTTTTGGTTTTAACCCTACGACATAGAAGGAATAGGAAAGGGCCATATAAAACTGTTTTAAATTTAAAACGGATCAGTCGACCCGGTCTACGAATCTATTCGAACTATCAACGAATTCCTAGAATTTTAGGCGGGATGGGAATTGTAATTCTTTCCACTTCTCGGGGTATAATAACGGACAGAGAGGCCCGACTAGAAGGAATTGGCGGAGAAATCTTATGTTATATATGGTAAGCTTTCTTATATCCAACTTAGATATGGAACTCTCCTATTAATTTGTGAAAAAAAAATGGGTTTCTAATATAACTCTCCTACTACATTAGTTAATACTTCAAAGAGGTTTTGTTTTACCTGGAATAAAAGGAAAAAAAATGGATTCATGGAGATTGAATTACTGAATCACTTCCGAATGGTATACTTAAGATTCGATTAGATAATGAAGATCGGATTCTAGGTTATGGTTCAGGAAGGATTCGGCGTAGTTTTATACGTATATTACTGGAAGATAGAATAAAGATTTAAATAAGTCGTTATGATTCAACCAAAGGGCATATAATTTATAGACTCTGAAACAAGGATTCAAACGATTAGTTGATTTATTTTTTCAACTTCAATATTGCTTTCGAAGAGATACAATTCGAAAGTTCAAAATTTCAAGAAACTTATTTTCTTCCAATAAGTAAATTCGAAATTAAGTTAAGGAATGACAAATATGAAAATAAGGGCCTCTGTTCGTAAAATTTGTGAAAAATGTCGACTGATCCGTAGACGGGGACGAATTATAGTAATTTGTACCAACCCGAGACATAAACAAAGACAAGGATAATCTTTCTAAAATAAAAGAGACTTTCTGGATATACAAATAAAAAAAAGAAAGGATCCGTTTTGACATGAAATGGATATATCCATATATCTCTGACTTATATTTATGAGATGATAAAATATGGC